TATTTTTAGTGTAGTGTATAAAGTTGTACTTTATAATAAAGCACAGGGACTTCGTGTCGATCAATCTACAATATTATCTTGATATATGTAATGTAAATATCAAGATAATATAATATATGGAATTTACATAGAACCAATTCTTTTTTTTTTTTTATACATCTTTTTTTGATCAATATTAAAAAACTGTTTTGTCTTACTTTCTAGTTATAATTTATAGATTTCTTTTTATTTGCAATCTGAGTCTCGTGATCTATCGAAAGAATCAACGAAGGAAAAAGCATTAGCGGCATCTATTAAAGAGCCGTAATATTTTTTCTAGCATTCCTAAGAAAAACTGGATTGATCCATTGACAGGAGTTCTATGGTCACTTCTTCGTATTTTAAAAGGGAATAAGTATAATAAAATAATAAACCTCACCAATTTTTAATGCTTGAAACCCTGATAAAGTCAAAATGTAATTTCGAAAAAAAAAAATAAATAAAAGAATTGGTAAGTGCGCAATATGTGACTCCCAAGTCAAGATCTTATTATGCATACTCTCTTGTTATACAACTACTATGCCTAATTTTTTATCATAGAAATCGTGTATACACTTAAAAAATTTCTTTTTGAGCAGGAAAAAGTAAAGTAAAGAGGGAAACAAAAAAGGGGGGGTCGGGCCTTCTTTAGTATCCATCTAAAACTAAAATTATGGGAAGAGCCCGTTCATTGAAATATAAAATTTAGGACGAATTTGGTTGGAATAAAATTCCAATAATCTGTATCCCTTTGCTTTCGAGATACAAATATGGGAATCCTGGAAATATCTCTTTGATTGAAAGAATTTTATTCATAAAATACATTACTCCACTAGAATCCAATGTAAGGTAATAAATGAAGATATTTTTTAAATAATTCAAAACATGTTGCAGAACGATCTAGAAAACAATTGATATGGTTTGATTCCTCAATCAATTCGTAGTACCTCTAGAGTCCACTTCTTCCCCATACTACGAGTGAAAGGGAAAAAGTAAAGACTACCATTAAAGCAGCCCAAGCGAGACTTACTATATCCATGTGAATTATGTCCCCTATCTCTATGAAGGAATTATTCCATTATTGCTCATTAATAATAGTCGAATCAACGGCGCAGAGTCAAAAAGGGACTCTGACCGAACACTGTTGATGAACTAATCCCAATAACTTCTACTAAATTCCTATACGACTTTTAATTGGGAAAGACTAAACACAAGTAAAATAGGCAATGACACCTTAATGGAATGTTACGAATGGAACATATAGGAATAATAAGGCCTGTTCTTTTTGCCCGTTTTTATCTTTATATAAGTTAATTACTTTATATAAGTTAATTATACTCTCCATTCAGTCTAATATTGAATGTGAACGCTCATAAATTCTCGTGAGTCTGTATAGATATATAGTAAGTACTCTTATTATTAAGTATATTTAAGTATATGTATATAAAGGCTTTTCCGGTCTTTACACAATTAAACTGCTAATTTAATTAGATTTCGTATCTGGTCTATCCAACGGAATTCAAGACTTAGCCAGTATACACTACATTAGTAGTAGAATAGAGGAGAGGGGATCTGGAAGTCGTGATAGCCCTTCCACCATTAGAATCTTTTTAATCCTAGATGCAAAGATTTACTATAATCTTTTAGAAAACACCCAGGCCGAATGCACAATCCGTTTCTGCTGCCGGGGAAAAAGGGGTGAGTTATATATCAACAGAACATAATAAGAGATTTCGAGTCTTTTATTGATCAGGCGACACCCGGATTTGAACTGGGGAAAAAGGATTTGCAGTCCCCCGCCTTACCACTCGGCCATGTCGCCAAAATAATACAAAAAAAATAGATGGAAATTTTTCTGCTTAAGGTTGGATTACTGAACCACTTTTTTGTACTTGTATATTGAAGCCTTTTTTTATTAATTCTTTTCCGAAAATAAGGGCCTTTTTTTGATTTAATTTGATCCACTTCTTCGATTGATTCTATAGTATCTCAAAACACACAAACACAGTGCCTAAAAACTTCCCCTCACTTTTCTATTGAAAAGTAAAATGTGTATTTAAAAAAAACAAGTTGATGGCAAATTTGAACCATGAACTGTTGACTATTGACTCCTGGCTGCAAATTCATGAATGAGTCTTGGATTTGAATATCAAATTTTGTTTTCCTAATGACACAAGAAACTAAAAAATGATACATAACTAATCAGTGTTTATTCAGTATTTTTTATTTTTAATTTCTCCATTTCAATTATAACAATATAATTATAACAATATATATGGGTAGATGTAAACCCCAGAACATAAATTGTTACACAGATATCTAATTGGTTATCTTATTTATATATGTTGCTTATAGGGAATTCTCATAAAATTTTTGTGTTTCAAATTTGAATTTTCATGGAATAAAAATAGAAGGGCAATATTAGGGGAAGACTTATATATCTATATCTATATCTGTTTAATAAATACAACCCCTCTTATAG